CAAAGTTATAAATAAAAAGGAATTTTCTTGAAATCCCTATCTAAATTCCCAGTAGTAGTAAGTCAGATTAAATCTATTTTTAGCTCATACATAACTCGTTAATACTTAATATTACATATACATGTCTTTCTTCCATAACGTAAACTAATTATTTGTATCTTACATTTAATCAGAGTCAAAATCATTTTTTTAAACATCCACAAAAGAAAGTTGGTTTCTAATCATTCTATATTAAATATACTTAGTCTCCTAGTTTGATCCCACTCTTACTCTTCTTCTAAATCTCATTTTTTAGAAAGTGTAAAAAAAAAAATGCTTCACTTCCTTTTATTTAGCATTATCTTACACGAATATAATCAACCTAAAGAGATATATGAATTAGTCTGAATCATTCCATAGAAATAGAAGTCTTTGATTGATCTAAATTAATGCGATTTTTTAAATATATATATATAAATAATTTATTAAGATTTTCTTTTGATCAATCATTGAATTAACGAAATCTGACTGAAAGGGGAATTACTCTATAGAACCTCTTTTCTTTGAATCTCACATTCACATTGTAAACAAATAAAGAATTCTTATGTAGATTATGACTCCTTATGCCTCCTAAAATTGTAATTGCATGAATGAAAACAATAAATATATATATATAAAGAGAATATTTATTGGAAGGAGTCATAAAGGGGACAAAATTGTAGGTGTAGGAAAAAGATCTTTTAGATCTCTCCCCCCCCCTTTTTTTTTTGAAATTCCCTACTATCGTAATATTTTTGATTATTCCTCTAGCTCGTATAAACCGTTTTGGCTATTTTTGTCTATATCTGTCTATATTTATGTTCACTAAATGGATTCTGGCATAGATATAGATTGCCTTGATCAAGAGAAAAAACTCTTTCTAAAATTCGTCAATGATGCCCTTCCATGGATTCGCCTATATAAGCAGCAGCTAAAGTTGCAAAAATAAGAGCTTGAATACCACTTGTAAATAATCCAAGGAACATGACAGGTATAGGAACCGCTGAAGGTACTAAAGAAACAAGAACAACAACTACTAATTCATCCGCTAATATATTTCCGAAAAGTCGAAAGCTAAGCGATAAAGGTTTTGTAAAATCTTCTAAAATATTAATGGGTAAAAGAATTGGAGTTGGTTGAATATATTTACTGAAATAACCTAACCCTTTTTTGCTAAGGCCCGCATAAAAATATGCTATTGACGTAAGTAAAGCTAAAGCAACGGTAGTATTTATATCATTCGTAGGTGCAGCTAACTCGCCATGGGGTAACTCTATGATTTTCCAAGGTAAAAGGGCCCCTGACCAATTAGAAACAAAAATAAAAAGAAACATAGTTCCAATAAAAGGAACCCATGGACTATATTCTTCTCCAATCTGAGTTTTGCTCACGTCTCGAATGAATTCAAGGACATATTCAAAAAAATTCTGACCGTCAGTCGGAATGGTTTGTGGATTCCGAAGAGCTACAATGGCCGAACCTAATAAGATAGCAATTACAACCCAAGAAGTAATAAGTACTTGGGCATGGACTTGGAAACCCCCTATTTCCCAATAGAAATGCTGGCCTACTTCCACACCGGATATGTCGTAGAACCCTTTTAATGTGTTGATGGAACATGATAGAACATTCATATTGCCCCCTGAATGAAAACTTTTAAATAAATTATTTTGATTCAACTGATACAACCCTCTCTTCTTTTTTTTTTTTGATTTGCCCACTTGAATTGTATATTTTTTCAATACGAACTAATCGCAGAATTTTTCCAATTCTTTTTATCTCTTTTATTCAATTGAGGAATAGTAACTGATTCCATAAATTTATTGGGTTAACAAAATCATTTTTTTATCTAATATTATTTCTTTTATTATTAATCAAGCATTTCGTATATAGCTAGAACGGCCTTCACAAATTGCAAATACTAATTTGTTAAGAATTAATCGGATTGAAGCTATAGCGTCATCGTTCGCTGGAATCGAAATATCTGCGAGATCGGGGTCACAATTTGTATCAATTAAACAAATCGTTGGAATTCCCAAAGTGATACATTCTCGAAGAGCCGTATATTCTTCTTGCTGATCAATTATTATTACAATATCGGGTAATCCCGTCATATATCTAATCCCGCCCAGGTATGTTTGTAAGTGAGATAACTGTCTCTTCAATCTAGCCGCATCCCCTTTTGGAAGACGGTTGAGTCTTCCTGTCTTTTGTTCCATTGCCAAGTCCCTGAACTTTTGAAGTCTTGTTTCTGTAGTAGACCAATTCGTTAAAATTCCTCCGAGCCATTTTTTATTAACATAATGGCACCTAGCCATTCTTGCAGCCCTTACTACTGAATCAGCTGCTTTATTTTTTGTACCAACAATTAAGAATTGTTTTCTTTTCCTTGCTGCATCAAAAACTAAATCACAAGCTTCTGATAAAAAACGAGCAGTTCTAGTAAGATTTGTAATATGAATACCTTTACGCTTTGCAGAAATATAAGGTGCCATTCTCGGATTCCATTTTCTAGTACCATGACCAAAATGAACTCCTGCTTCCAGCATCTCTTCCAAATTAATGTTCCAATATCTTCTTATCATTTTTCCCCACACTTCATCTCTCTTTTTTCTTTGAAAAAAGAGAGATGAGGCACCTTGAAATAAATAATTGTTCCGATGGAACCTTCTTTTTTCCCTGCGATTGGCGTTGATCCACGCTCCAAGCAATTAATTTCTTTCTATTCGTTATTCTATTTATTTCTTTATTGCTAGTAACAAATGACATATAAAAAAAGGGCCATTATAGGTAAATGGTGGAATCCCCTCTCAGGAATCATTAAATCCTAAAAATTACACGATTATTCTGCTGTATCATAGAAATTTTGTGAAACACAAGAATCGAATAATTCCCTGTGGTGGAACAAAATATTTCTCATTTTCCCTTCAAATAAAGTCTTCTTTTTTGTTTTCACAGGAATGCTTTTATATTGCCTTAAAAGGTGTATTAATCCATCGAATCCAGTACCAACGGGGATCATACTACCCAAAACAACATTTTCTTTCAGGCCTTTCAACCAATCGATCCGACCTCGGAGAGCGGCTTTTGCTAAAACGCGAGCAGTCTCTTGAAAGCTCGCCTCGGATATGAAACTTTGAGTATTCAGAGATGTTCTCGTTATTCCCAATAAGATAGCTCGGTAACAAATTGCTTCTTCCAAGGCCCGACCCGTTCGTTCCGCTCGCAACAATCCAATTAGTTCTCCGGGTAAAAAAACATTCGACATTCCATCTTCTGAAACCACAACTTTTGATGTTATTTGCCGGACAATAATTTCTATATGTTTATTATGGATTTGCACCCCCTGGGATCGATAAACTTTTTGGATCTTATTAACCAAAAAAATACGACTTTGCACTATAGTTAGTTCCGCACCAATCAAGAATCCCCAAGGAATTCCAAGAATTCTTCTTATACGTTCATCCCAACCCTCAACTCTCTTTTCGAGATTTATAGATATTGAATCAATTGAACGCACTTCTAAGACTTGTTCCACTTTTGGAAGACCTTGAGTTATATCACCAGATCTCGATTTTTCATATATAAATGTAACTAATGTATCGCCTTTAGAGAGGATTTCTCCATAATGACCGTGAACGGTTGCTCCCGGAGTAGCCAAATAAGGCTTAGCAGATCTTATTACTACAGAATCGGCGCGAACAATTACAACTTGACCGGATTTTAGGTGTGGGCCATTTTTCGCTATAGATACATTTTCACAAATAAACTGTCCAAGGCTAATTATTATGAATTTTTTTTCACATTCACAATAATAATGATTATAATCATTATGTAGAAAATACCAATTCAAATGGAATGCATTAAAAACGCTGTTACTGCCTGGAGCGGGATTACCTATTCTCCCGTTTTCATCCATTAAAAAACATTTAATTACTAGAAAAGCTCGGTTTAAATTGTCAAGTTTCAAATATTTCGTTATTGAAATCTCATTATGCGTTAGTAACTGGTAAAATGAAAAAGAATTTGCAATTGGATGTGCTGTTCCTAAAGGGCCCAACAACGAATTTCTAATTGGAATTCGAGAATCTTTTTTAATTGATTCTTTTATTCCATTGTAATCTTTTTCATCGCCGAATCGATCTAATCGAAAACAATTAGATGATGACAAAGTTATAGAAGATTGACATTCCTTATTTCTATTCAATAAGATAATAATAGTTTCTTGATTTTGTTTACGTGATTGTTGAATCTTTGCCTTAGAATAAACAGAAAAAAAAGGATTCATATTTGTACGAGCTGACCCATTATCAGAGATTAATCCTGAACCTGATGAATCATTCCTCTTTCTGCTGATATATGAAATATGGGATTCCACTAAGTGTATTTTTAGGAAATCACGAATCAGACCATTTGTATTTACTTCAATAAAAGAAGGACGGGCCTCTTCGACAGAAGAATTGTTTTTGTCTTGTTCCCAATTCAACACTAAAGAAGTACGAACTAATTGAATACCTGTGTCAGAAATTCCGCGAATCGGTTTCCCATTTCCATAAAGAATAAAATTTACAACTCGAAGTTTCAAATTCTCCTTTTCCTGCAAAAGATCTTGGGGGAAAAGGGTTTCTAAATTTATACCGTCCACTATTTCATATATGATTACTGGGCGAACCAAAACAAAATACTTTTTCTTGCTCGGTGTAATCCGTTGGACATAGATCCAATTTTTCACTTTTTTTGATTCTTTCAAATTTGTTTTTACCCTTTGAGGTGGTATCAAAATACCACTGTGTCTGGATATCTTATCTATCTCTCCCGGAAAATGAATATCGCCAGAAAAGATTTTCAGTTCTATTTTTTTTTTTTTTTTCTCGACTCGAACCAATCCGCCTACTGGACTTCTTATATTTAAAGTAATTTTTGTATCTATTCCAATGATACTATTGTTCCGTACCATTAAGGAAGAAGATTCGGGTAAAATATAAACTTCTTCGGGAATGAAAAAAAAATAATTGACTTTCATTTGATATTTTGGCTTAAATTCTTTGAGTCCTCGATGCTCAATTAAATCTTCTTTTTTGACGATTGAATGCTCTCCTATAGGCCCATATTTAGTAATTCCAGAACTCTTTCTTCGGTATTGGGGGTCGTCGAAATAAGCAAAAATACTATTTCTACGGAAAATGCCATGTATAGGTATTTCAATTGAGATACCGGAGTGGGTCATTATTTCTGTCTCCCCTTCTTCAATGAATTGAAATGGAATGCTAAATCGATTTTTTCTCTTTTTTGCTAATAAATCAGCATTTTCGTGGAGGATACCAGGATATTTGAGATTAGAATAACCAGTACATAGGATTCGATTACGTTTTGAATAATCAGGAATCCCCCTTTCGTTTTTACCCGAAAGGTTTGAACTAAAGAATTTGTATTTAACTTGATCATTATTGACTGATGGGCTAGAAAGAGATCTTCTTTCGACAGAAAGAGAATGGGCCTTCATTTGATCTTGATCCTTATGGAGTAGGACTATACTGGATCTGCACGAACCTCCTGCTAATATCCATAAATGGCTTGTTTTTGGTAAGAGATGGATATTACTATATGTAAATTCAGGTGCATGATATACATCGGTGCTCCAGTGCATTTCTCCTTCTGAGTCGGAATAAATATGTTTTCGAACTTTCTCTTTAAAATTCAAAGTGTATGCTCTCGCGCGAATTTCAGCAATCACTTGTTCTGATTCTACATATTGATTATTTTGAACTAAAAGAAAACTTTTTGGTGGAATAATCACGTTATGTAGACTATCTTGACTCTCAATAGTTACATACAAATCGATATAACATAAAAAAGCAGGATGCCCGTGACGTGTACGTGTAGGATGAACCAAATCTTCATTAAATTTGATTTTTCCATTAGAAGGGGCTCGTACATGTTCTGCGGTACCCCCTGTGAATACTCCACCGGTATGAAACGTTCTTAATGTTAATTGAGTACCCGGTTCTCCAATAGATTGACCCGCAATAATACCTACAGCTTCTCCCAATTCCACCAGGTCACCATGAGTAGGACTCCGGCCATAACAGAATCGACAGATCCAAAGGGTACTCCTGCAAGTAAAAGGAGTTCGAATAGATATTGTTTTGGGTTGAAAATTTATAAATCGATTGACAAGTCCAACCCCAATATCTTGATTTCGAATGGCAATGCATCGCGGGCCCATATATATATTGTCTGCTAATACACGACCAATTAATGTTTGGATGAAAATTCTTTCGGCCATCATCCCATTTCGAAGACGCACAGCGATCCCTCGGGTAGTCCCACAATCTCTTCTACGTACAACAATGTGTTGAACTACTTCAACAAGTCTGCGCGTAAGATATCCAGCATCTGATGTTCGTACAGCAGTATCCACAACTCCCTTTCTGGCTCCATAGCAAGAAATGATATATTCTGTTAACGACAATCCTTCGCGTAAATTGCTTTGAATAGGTAAATCAATCATTTGCCCTTGTGGATCCGACATTAATCCTCTCATCCCGACTAATTGGTGTACTTGAGATGCATTTCCTCTAGCTCCCGAAAAAGACATTATATGGACTGAATTAAAAGGGTCCGTCATCCTAAAATTAGGATTCATTTCATGTCGTAAATATTCACTTGTAGCATACCATACCTCAATGGATTGGCGTAATTTTTCTACCGCGTGTACATTTCCATAATGATAGTGGTTTTCAAAAATCAAACTTTGTTGTTCAGCATCTTGGACTAGCCATCTCTTAGAAGGTATTGTTAAAAGATCATCAATTCCTAATGAAATGGATGTAGCAGTGGCTTGCTGGAACCCCATAGTCTTTACTTGATCCAGGATGTGTGATGTATATGCCATTCCGAAGTGATCGATTAGTCTGCTAATAATCCGTTTAATGGCAGTTCCATCTATCACTTTATTGTGAAAGACCAAATTGGTCCGTTCGGCCATAAGTACCTCCATATTCGGCTGTGTAGGGTTCGACAATGGATTTTGAGTCAATGATTGGAAAACTTCCTTTTCTCGATCTTAATTCGCATAGAAATTCAGGAACTGGGGTTTGGTTCTAGTGCAACCGAAGAGAACTGAATTTGTGCCGATAGTTAGTTTAGTATAGAATTACTTAGTTTAGATCCCTCTGATTAAATATAGTGTATCGTCTGAACAGGCTTGACAAAAGCCTTGTATAGCTTCTTCGATTTCTCGATAAAGAGAAATATGACCAACAGTGGTTCGAATGTATATACAAAAATTTGCTTTTTTTATACTTCTTGCTATTAGATAGTGTCCATAAATCTCATGATACGTCCCAAAAGATTCATAATAAACTTCAATGGGGGCTTCTCTTAAAGCAATAACGCGTTGATCTAGTTGCCACCGAACCCATAAAGGACTATCTAAATGGATTCTTTTCTGCCAATAAGCTCCTATTACATCATAGGAAT